CGACGGGTCTTCTAATCCTGCAGGTTGTATTTATAATTGTACTAATTATAAACTATTTTATTCAAATAGTAGTTTGTTCTCAATAAGTCCGGCTAAAGGTACTAATATGATGAAGTAGGAAAAGTAGACCACAGTAGATATTTGGCCTATCAGTATGTAAGGATCCTCAACAGGTTGTGCACCAATCCAAGTTAGTAATAAAAAGTTGCTCATGAAGATCCAATAGCACAGTTTCCCTGCAGGCCTGAATGACAAGGACCTTAGCTTATTATAGTGGAGAAAGGGCATTGTGTACAACACAAGAAGACTGGCTCCCATAGCTAGTACCCCTCCGAGTTTATCTGGTATGGATCTAAGTATCGCATAAGCAAACAGGAAGTACCATTCAGGTTGAATATGGACTGGGGTGACTAGGGGATTAGCCTGTATATAGTTTTCTGTGTCCCCTAGTATATTCGGTGCAAAGAATACCAAAAACATCAGTACAAACAATAACAGCATTATACCATAAATGTCCTTAAAGGAAAAGTACTGGTGGAAAGGGACCTTATCTATGCTAGATTTAACCCCTACAGGATTAGAAGACCCGTCGGTGTGTAGTAGTATTAAATGGACAACACTCAAGGCGGCAAGAACAAACGGTAACAAATAGTGGAGACTAAAGAATCTGTTAAGGGTAGCATTAGACACACTAAAGCCTCCTCATAGTCATTGAACGATGTCATTACCTATATAGGGTATAGCCGAAACAAGATTGGTGATAACGGTCGCTCCCCAAAACGACATTTGGCCTCAAGGCAGGACGTACCCTAAGAAGGCAGTGCCCATCATTATTAGTAGTATAGTAACCCCGGAGAACCACAGTTCTACCTTGAGAAAACCACCGTAATAAAGGCTTCTAGCTATGTGTGTGTACACACACAAAAAAAATATCGAGGCACCATTAGCATGTGCATATTTTAGGACGAACCCATAATTAACATCCCTCATTATATGGGAGATCGAAGAAAAAGCTAAAGATGTGTCAGCACAGTAGTGCATAGACAAAAACACTCCAGTTAGTATTTGTATTATTAAGGTCGTCCCTAAAAGGGAACCAAAGTTCCAAAGGTAACTTATGTTAGAGGGGGAAGGCAAATCGACAAGTATATCATTAACGATTGTTGCTAAAGGGTTATATTTTCTTACTCTCATGTATTATATGAGGAAAGGGGAGGCATAGGAGGCCATAACAGATACGGGGGCTAGGCCCAAAACTACGGTCAGAACAATAAGTAAGATAGGAGAAACAAATTCCCTTCTGGTCAGGTCCCTTGTTACAAGGGTAAATTGAGAGGGGTGCCCAAAGACTACCTTATTATAGAAGGCTAAGCTGTACGCGGCAGACAGTACTATACCAAACAAGGGACCAACTATTGCAACTCAGCTAAATTGGATGGCAGACACTATAGAGAAGAACTCACCTATAAAATTCAAACTAACGGGGAACGCAATATTAGCAAGAATAAGAGCAAAAAACAAAAGAGAGAATATGGGCATAGTATACGTAGCTCCTCTATAATATCTAATAAGTTTGGTGTGGAATCTGTCATAGAGGTTTGTTACCATTATGAACAGACCCGAACTGACTAGTCCGTGAGCTATCATTAGTATCACAGCAGCCACTATGCCCTCAATGGTTTTGGAAAATATGCCAATGGTAACTATGCCCATATGTGCGACAGAGGAGTAAGCAACAAGCCTTTTAGCATCAGTCTGCCTACATGTTGACAAACTTGCGTAGATGACAGCAAGGGCGCTCAGTGTCATAATCATAGGAGAAAAGTACTGGGAGGCATCTGGAAATAACCCCCAAGAGAACCTTATAAACCCATAGCCTCCAAGTTTAAGAAGTATTCCGGCCAGGATGACAGATCCAGCAACGGGCGCTTCAACATGGGCCTGGGGTAGTCAAATGTGGAAAGGAATCTTGGGAACTTTAACAGCCAAACTAAAGAAAAAGCCAAGGAAACACCAAATCTGGACAGAGGGCGGTATACTGGTGTCCACAAGCAGTTGATAGTCCAATGTACCTGTGACCACATACAATACAAAGACTGAGAGTAACATAAGAAGAGAGCCCGCAAGGGTAAAGAAAAAAAAGTAATATGCGGCCCTCTCCCTCTCTTTCCTGGAACCTCAAACCCCAATTATTATGAACATGGGGATTAGTATGACCTCAAAAAGTATATAAAAAACAAGAATATTTAAGGAGGTAAAAACCCCTATAAGAAGTAAATGAATAGCGAGCAAACAAAACACAAATTCCCTAACCAGGTGTTGGACTGTTGTTCAGCTTACAATTATGCAGACAGGTGTAAGAAGGGCTGTTAAAAGTACAAAGGGAGTAGATATTTCGTCTAACCCAAACTGGATCGGACCCCATTTGAGGCTCGATGTTGCAGTGTCCACCCAATAAGCAAGGTCATTAAACTGAAAGTAAGAATTGGGAACGTGAGACCCCCAACACAAAATAGTAAGTCATAAAACTAAGAAAGAGGAAAAGAGACCAATCTTCTTGATCAGTGTGGGGTTACAAGTAGGCACAAAAAGCACTATTAGTAAGGACAACAACAAAACAAATACTATGGCCAGAAGCATTTTTAAAGAGCGGGAAGGCCATTAAAAGCCCAAATAATAGCTGTAACTGCCATAACAAAACCAACACTTGCTGGAAGATAGGACTTTCATAATAACATCATTAACTGATCATACCTGATTCTAGGATAGGATGCTCTTACTCATACAAACAAGAATGTAATTACAGAGGTCTTAATACCAAGAGCTATAATGGGGTTTAAACCATAACTTGATAAACCTCCCAGAAATAAGACAGAGAAAAGAGCGGACATGAATATTATATTAGCATACTCAGCCAAAAACAGTAAGGCAAAGGACATGGAGGAGTACTCAACGTTATAGCCAGAGACTAACTCCGACTCCCCCTCAGTAAGATCGAACGGGGCACGATTAGTCTCCGCAAATATTGATACCAGAAACATTACTGCAGCGGGCAAAAGCGGTAACACGAATGGTATAGAGTTGCTTTGCGCAATATCTATCTTAGCCACATTCAATGTCCCCGCAGAAAATATTACGGTTATGAGTATTAACCCCATAGAAACTTCGTAGCTTATCATTTGGGCTGCCGCTCTAAGTGAGCCTAAAAAAGCATACTTGGAGCTACTTGCCCATCCGGACATTAATATCGCATAGACACTAATGGAGGATATCACCAACACAAAAAGAAGGCTTAAATCAAGGTTTATATACCAAGCGCCTGCGCTATAGGGGAGCACAGATCAGATTAGAAGTGCTAACATCAAAAATAAGACAGGGGAAAAGAAATATACTACCAAATTAGAGTGATTGGGAATAATCATCTCCTTGGCGAATAGCTTGGCACCGTCTGCTAGTGGCTGCAATAGGCCATAGATGCCCACAACATTAGGCCCCTTCCTAGATTGCATGTAACCGAGTATTTTTCTCTCGGCAAGTGTTAAGTAAGCCACTGAAACCAGTACTGGAATAATTACCGACAAGAACTTAAGTAATGCTAAAAATATGGTCACAATTCTAACCTTTAAGTATATTTAACAGTTTAATCGTTATCTTCCCTCTTATTCTGAAGTAGGATATTATTATAGCTAGACCTATGGCAGACTCTGCTGCGGCTACAGTCAGTATAAGTATGGTAAAGGCCTGACCTACAAGAACATTAAAGAATGAGGAACCTACTATAAAGAGAAGAGAAGCAGCTAATAGCATAAGTTCTATAGACATTATGAGGAGTATAAGGTTGGTTCTATTGAGACATATACCCATGGCCCCTAATATAAATATAACTAAGGAAGTTAGTATAAAGGACTTTATTCTCATTCCAAGCCCCCCTTTATCCACTCATATATCAAACCCCAGACAAGTATATAGATGAAGGCTACCACCACTCAGAGACCATACTCTCCAGACAAGTGGGAAGAAGCGCACCAAGGAAATAGTAAAGATATTTCTAGGTCGAAGACCAGAAACAGTATGCCAATAAGGAAAAACTTAACAGAAATAGGATTTCCGGGGTTATCGAAAGGGTTGAAGCCACACTCGTAGGCCGAAGCCTTCTCTTTGTCAGGGGAAGTAGTTCCTAAAAAGAAGGATGCCGACGATATAACCAAGGATAATAAGACTGTTACTACTATAGCAATTACTAGGTTGTTAAAAGTCATTGTTTCTCCTAATGGTTTGAGCAAAAGAATGCTGTTTTTTCGACGCTAAATTAACATTAAGTGTCAAAACTATGGTCCCAACCATAGCCACAAGCAAAACTAAGCTCGATAATATAAAATAAACATCGAAGGAAGTATAAAACTTCTCCCCAAAAATCTGTAGCGGGGAGATAGTAATCGGTTCCAAATAACTACTCGAGTAGGCAGGTATTTTCGAGGCCGCACTGACCGAGAACATTTGGACAACCACAAATATTGATATAAAACCTATCGAAGGCAAGACTTGTGACACCCTATCTTCTATATCGAAGGAGGTTAGATTTAGCATCATCAGTACGAAGACAAACAGTATTGCTATTGCTCCTACATACACTACTAGAAGTACCATGCCCATAAAATCCATGTTAAGCAGTACGAACAAGCCACCGACGCTCACAAAACTAAGAACCAATCATATGATGGAGTATACAGGATGAGTCGCGGAAATAACCATAGTACCTGATAAAACAGCAGTTGTTGACAGTAGTAAAAACGAAACCATAAGTGTTTATCCGTTAGTGTAAATCTAACAGGATTCCAAGAGGAAGTTCCCTTCCCCTCACTATGTTACGACTTGCTTTGGTTCTCAAATTTACATCTCTTTTCCATGAGGTGTTATTGATCACAAAAGGTGACGGGCGATTTGTGCTAACGTTTGAACCTCTTCACCACAATTCTCTGCTTGTGATTACTTTTAAATTCAGCTTTCTAGATATATTACAGTCTCTATCCGAATTTTCGTTTTTGTTGCGAAAAATAATGTATTGCATGACTCCCTAACTATAAAGACCATACAACCTGACTTTGTTTTTTATAAAGTTTGGTCTGTTTGTTTCATACACAAACTGAAGACGGCCATGCAGCACCTGATATCTAAGTTAGGTAAGGTAATTCGCGGATTATCGATTTAAAGCACACAATCCTCTAAATGGAAAACGAACAGCCAGATTTTTTGAATTTCAATCAGTTGATTATAATACTCAGGCGAATTTATCTTTTACAAAGACTTCTTTATTTAGGCAATAGGCTACTAGGGTATCTAATCCTATTTACTTTCTATTGTTTAGTGTTATGAATATAAAAGGGGTTGCAGGCCTTGACATTCAACCTGACATAATTACATTCTACTGCTACGTCAATTTTCTAACCCCTACTTACGTTTTGTTCACACTCTTAAGGCCCTTTTTCCGAAAAAACCAGAATCTCAGGTATAACCGCGTCTGCTGGCACCTGATTAGACAATTCAGTGGTTATTTTCTGTGTCCCACTTTAGTGGATTGCACAATATTCTATACTGCTGCTGCTTATTTCCCTTTGTTTCAGTGAAAATGTGGGGTAACCTAGTCGTCTTAGGAAGATTAAAATTTTACGATAACCTCACCTGGTAACATTTTGTGATGATCACATACTTACTCACCTATCCGCTTGTTACTAGCATGTATTAAAAAATAACCGGCATCTTTCAACCCCCAAAATCAAAGGGTTTAGTTCAATATCACAAACAAAGCTAAGCATAACAATAATATAGTGGCATAATTATATAGGTAACCAGATTGAACTAACGATAGCCTTTGACTAGCGCTAATAGCCTTCCCTGACATCCCCTTAGGTCCGAAAGACTCTATGATGCCCGCATCAAATAGCTTGTAGGGAACTGCATGACCAAATCTCCAGACCGGAATTGCTACATAGTGTGATATTACCTTATCAAAACCTCAGGCTGACGCAAGGAAACCATAGGAGGTTATGACAGAGCTTCTCAATAGGTGCGACCAAAATTTCTTTGTTATCACAAACAGAGAAAGGCCTAATACTGACCCCGCGACTGATATACCCAAGGGAACCAACTTATCGCTAAAACATAGGGGAGGGTGAACCATTGGCCCCAACAAGGACCCCTTCAAAATATATCCAGAAAACAGGCTACCTAAAGACAAAAAAACTAAGGGAGCCAACAGGCTCGGTTCGCCTTCATGAGATAGTAAAAAACCTTTTTTAGTCGAATTTTTGTACAGGAAAAAAGTTCTTGATATTAGCTTGAAAGAGTAAAACGCTGTAAAGAACGTAGCAAGTAATCCAAACCAACAACTTATCAGTAAATAGAATTGTTGGGTGGAGAGTTCCAAAAGTAAGTCTTTAGAGTAGAAGCCCGCTAAGAACGGAGTCCCCGCTAATGCTAGTGAGCCTACCAACATAAACACATAAGATAAGGGGAGCGATATTATTGCAGATCCCATTCTCCTCAAGTCCTGCTCGTCTTTGAGAGCATGAATTACTGAGCCCGCAGTCAAAAACAGCAGAGCTTTAAAAAAGGCATGATTAATAAGGTGAAATAGGCCCACGGAGTAGTAGGAAAGGCCACACGCTAAAGTCATAAAACCCAATTGACTGCAGGTCGAATAGGCAATGATCTTCTTTATATCATTTTGAGCTAAACCCACTGTGGCCGCAAAAAGTGCTGTTATAGATCCTATGAGGGCTGTGGCTACCAGGGCTGTATTGGAAGCCTCGAATAAGGTGGATGACCTTATTATTAAGTACACTCCGGCAGTAACCATTGTGGCAGCATGTATTAGAGCCGACACAGGAGTTGGCCCCTCCATTGCATCTGGTAGTCATGTGTGCAGGCCTACCTGAGCTGACTTACCTACAGCACCGACAAGCAAGAGTACCGGTATTGCAGTGTTTATCTCCCCAGGGCAGGTTGGGAATACTGTGAAGAAGTTAATACTACCATACTCCATCCACAGAAGCACTATTGCTGCCACAAGGGCCGCGTCCCCAACTCTATTAACCAACATAGCCTTTATTGCAGCCTTGTTAGCTTGCATTCTCCCAAACCAATAATTTACCAGCAGATAGGAGCACAACCCCACTCCTTCCCAGCCTATAAACAGCTGGAGAAAATTCTGACTAGAAACCAAGACTAACATAAAAAATGTAAACAAAGATAGGTAGCCCATAAATCTCGGAGTATGGGGGTCGCCATCCATATATGATGAGGAGTATACGTGTACGAGGAAGGACACTGTGGTAACTATCAGGACCATACCACCCGATATTGAGTCAATAAAAAAAGAGATTTCTGTGCTGACAGAGCCAAGGTGTATTCAGTTAAGCACAGGTATGTATAGGGAAGACTTAATTATCGCGGTTTCATAGTACAGGAAATAAGATAGCAAGGCTGTTCCCCCCATACAAGATATTGAGAAAATATTGCTACCGGACATTCCTATCTTCCTACCAGAGGATAGAAGGACTGTTGCACTCAGTAAGGGTAAGGCGGCTATTAATATGTACATTTAAAAGACAGCTAAAGCAGCAAAATGCATTGCTTGCATAAATACTTGAGGACAAAATATGAGAAAGGCCGTAAAGAAAAATATAGAGCCGAGAACAACTGAGGCCCCAAAGCTAATTTCGCCTCGTTTAAGTGTCAGGGATTTTCAGGCGTAAAATGCTTTGTCCACCTGAAAGTATCCTATTTTGACTATCCTTAAATAGTAGACTCCGGCAATTATTGCACAAGTAACTGATAATATACTACCAAATATTAGCTTTGCAGCCATGGTGCTAGATAAGACGAACCATTTAATTAAGAACCCTGCAAAAGGAGGAATGCCTGCAAACGAGAAGGCTATTAATACTACTGACACAAGCAAAACTGCATTCCCAGATATAATCCCCGAAAATTCAGGAAGGTTTGCATCTTTACTAACCACCATATCGGAAATTGACACAAGGAACACGAATGATAACATGTATACAAAAGCATAAAATATGCTAGCCTCCAGGCCATAATGGGAGTTGGCTCCAAGGCCTAGTAGTACAAACCCCATGTTCATTATTCCGCTATAAGCAAGTAATTTTCTCATATTTATTTGATTCAGGGCCCCTACACAGCCTGTGATTAGGGAAAGAACTGCCGCAATTAGCAATAATTTTAAGCTAGGCGATATGGACACTAGTACGGCTATGACACTAATCTTAGGTAGTGTACCCAGCAGGACCAAGGACTGATTGTCTGCTCCTTGATAAACATCGGGAGACCATATATGAAAAGGAGCTACTGCCAGTTTAAATAACAAAGCTGCTACTATCATTACCTTTTCAAAAGACAAATACTCGTCCGAGAGTGAGGCTACATCACAAGAGCCTGTGAAACAAAAGTGCAGGGCTGCACCAAGCAATAATATTCCTGAGGATATAGAACTAAGAACAAAATATTTGAGTCCAGCTTCAACCTTAGATGGGGAGTTTTTTTTGCGGGATATAAATATGAAGAGTGATAAACTTTGGAGCTCCAGGGCTATATATACGGCAAGAAGGTTGTGTGAAGATACGAGAAATAATGACGACAAGACAACAGACATGACTAGTACGCCCACCTCAGAAAACTCCTTTCTTTTCATCAAAGTCATGATTGGTAGACTTAGAGCCAAAATCATGACTTTCAAGACTAATTCTCAGCTAGAGTAGTCGCAGTCTGAACCACCAAAATTTACTACTGCAATAATAGCCAATACCCCTAGCAGACCACTGTAGAGTCCAGCAGGCATAACTAACAAGAGCGAGGCTAGTACCATAATTCCTACTAAGAACTCAAGGTGAAGGTAATTCATAATGTTTACAAGGGGCAGAATCGAACTGCCTTATTTAGATTATGAGTCTAACAACTTACCAGTAGTTTACCTTGCTTGGGTTAAGATCCTCATCAGTATATACAAACATACAGGAACAGTCAAACAACATCTACGAAGTGCCAATACCAGCTGGCAGCTTCGAATCCAAAATGGTGATGTCTCGTGAACTGGTGGAAGGCTAGTCGGCCGAGACATACTCCGAGGAATGTGGTTCCTATAAGAACGTGGAACCCATGGAACCCTGTCGCCATAAAGAAAGTTGATCCGTAAACAGAATCAGAGATGGCGAAGGGGGCTTCGTAATACTCAGCCCCTTGCAATCCCGTAAATACTACACCCAAGGCGACAGTAAATAAGAGTCCTTTTACGGATTGCCCCCTATTACCATTAATTATGGCATGGTGTGCCCAGGTGACAGTTGCTCCCGAACTTAATAATATAGCAGTGTTTAGCAATGGGACAGAGAATGGGTTTAATATCTGTATACCTCTGGGAGGTCAGAGGGCCCCTAGCTCTATGGCCGGGGCCAAACTGCTGTGGAAGAATGCTCAGAAGAAAGATACAAAAAAACATATTTCGGACACGATAAAAAGTATCATACCAAGCTTTAAACCTTTCTTGACTAGGTCTGTATGCAATCCTTGGAAGGTCGATTCTCTCACAACATCTCTACATCAGACTACAAAAGTCAGGGTGAACATTGCAAGCCCTGCAATCATCAGCCACATGAAACTATAGTGAAAATAGATCACTCCACCAAAGGTTAAAAGAAAGGCCCCACAAGCAGCTAAGTAAGGCCAGGGGCTGGGATCTACTAAATGATAAGGGTGATAGACCTGAGACACTAGTGTGATTTAAGTGTATCCTCTAAATATATTGAGGTAAGCAAGCAAAAGACATAGGCCTGTATGACTGCTACTGCTATTTCAAGTACAGTGATAAAAACCATTATCGCGATAGGAAAGAGGCTAAGCATAAAATAATTATTCATAATCATCTGGAAACCAAAACTCGCAAGGATAGCAAATAACAGGTGTCCTGCGGACAGGTTTGCAGCTAACCTTATCCCCAAGGATAGCGCTCTAGAGATGTAGCTAGCGGTCTCAATGAGCACCAGCAGTGGGGCCAAAGCTAATGGAGCTCCCTGAGGCATAAGTAAACTAAAAAAATCCCCTTTAAAATTCTTTATCCCCATTATTGTAACACACGTAATTATAGATAGTGACAATCCAAAAGTCACTACAATATGTGTACCTACAGTGAAAACATAGGGGAACAAGCCGAGAACATTTAGCCATAATAGTAAAGAGAAAAGACCCACCAACCACGGGAAGTAAACAAGGCCTTTTTGGCCTAGGCTGTCTTTTATTAGTCCTGATCAGTGGGTATAAATTGCTTCTATAACCATCTGCCACCTAGTTGGTACTAGTCATTTGTTACTAAAAAAAACATAGGATAGAACTAAGGCTGAGAGAAGCATTAGAGAAGAATTTGTTACTAGTTCTAAAGCTATATTGACTAAAGTGAATTGATCGAAATATGAGGCAAACATTATGTTGTTAGCAATTTCTTGAGTGATGTAAAGCTATGATTGACGATGACTTTCTTCGAAGATTCTGAGAAAGTTCTGCACTCCAAAGAACGCTTTATAGGAGGTAGAATTGTGGAGACCATTATAATCACGATGGTTGTGAGGACACCTATTGCCCACAAGTATTGATTTAAGTAGGTAACGAAATCTAGCTGAGGCATGTTAACAGAGAGTACTGGACTTGAACCAATATTAATAGCTTTGAAGGCAATTAGTTTTCATTAACTTAACTCTCCTGAGGTTACTCCTCTTCAGATATTTTATCCTCTATCCAACCTATAAACTTGTCTAGGGATACCGCCCTTATGGCAATTGGCATAAAACTGTGATTGGTACCACAAATCTCTGAACATTGTCCGTAAAATAATCCCGGTCTCTTTATGAACATATTTGTCTGGTTTAGTCTCCCTGGTATTGCGTCTGTTTTTACACCCAAAGCAGGTACTGCAAAAGAATGAATGACGTCAGCTCCTGTAATTAGTATCCTCACATGAGTATGAATTGGTAACACAAGACAGTTATCTACTTCCAATAGCCTGCTTGCGCCCTCATCCAAGTCCGTAGTGGGGACCATATAGGAGTCAAACTCTAGGTCTCTTACGTCATAATCCGAATACTCATAGCTTCAATATCACTGGTGCCCCACAACCTTAATGGTGATTGCCGGCTCCATTATCTCATCCATAAGATATAGTAACCTCAACGAAGGGAATGCTATGAATACCAATATTACTGCCGGTATAAGAGTTCAGACGATCTCTATTACGGTTCCCTCTACCAAAAATTTGTACTTGTACTTGTTGACAGCCGACCTTATCATTAACCAAAGTATCAAAATGGAAATCACAGGTCCGATGAACATAACTTGGTCATGGAGGAAAGTTATTTCTTCCATTACAGGGCTTGCTGCATCCTGAAAAGACAACTGTCAGTCGCCTGCAGCGTCTTTATACACTATGTAATTAAGTATGGTTGCTAGTAATCTCATATCTATTATATCTAGGTACTATATGTCGCCATAGCTACAACTTTTTTTCGTACACAGATATAATAGATAGACATGAGTACATATTTATCAAGGTGATTATTTTCAACAAACCATAAAGACATAGGAACACTTTATCTAATATTCGGGGCTTTCTCCGCTATGGTAGGGACAGCCTTCAGCATGATTATAAGACTAGAATTGTCTGGACCAGGGTCAATGCTTGGAGATGACCAAATATATAATGTTGTGGTCACGGCTCACGCCCTAATAATGATTTTCTTTTTCGTAATGCCTGTGCTGATAGGGGGTTTTGGCAATTGGTTTGTGCCATTGTATATCGGAGCCCCAGACATGGCGTTCCCGAGGCTTAATAACATTAGCTTCTGGTTACTCCCTCCCGCCCTACTTTTGTTGTTAGGGTCATCTCTGATAGAGCAAGGGGCCGGAACCGGCTGAACAATTTACCCTCCTCTCTCCTCGATTCAATCACATTCAGGAGGATCTGTTGATATGGCCATATTTAGCTTGCACCTTGCTGGAGCTTCATCGATAATGGGTGCTATAAATTTCATTACCACTATTATAAATATGAGGGCCCCAGGTATGACTATGGACAGGATACCTCTATTTGTTTGGTCTGTTCTCGTTACTGCTATTTTACTACTATTATCTCTCCCAGTTCTAGCAGGTGCTATAACCATGCTATTGACTGATAGGAACTTTAACACCTCTTTCTTCGATCCTGCAGGGGGAGGAGATCCCATATTATTCCAACATTTGTTTTGGTTCTTTGGTCACCCTGAAGTATATATCCTTATACTTCCTGGCTTTGGTATAGTGTCCCAAATTATACCTACCTTCTCCTCTAAGAAACAAATATTTGGCTATCTAGGTATGGTATATGCTATGATAGCCATAGGGGTTTTAGGGTTCATAGTGTGGGCTCACCACATGTTCACTGTTGGTATGGACGTTGATACTAGGGCTTACTTTACCGCTGCAACAATGATTATAGCCGTGCCCACAGGTATAAAGATATTTAGTTGGCTAGCCACATTATATGGAGGAACAGTTAGGTTTGAAACACCGATGCTATGAGCTGTTGGTTTCATATTCCTATTTACATTAGGAGGCATAACTGGGGTGATATTGGCGAACTGTTCTCTAGATATAGCCCTCCATGATACATACTACGTAGTAGCCCATTTCCACTATGTGCTGTCCCTTGGAGCGGTATTTGCTATTTTCGGAGGGTTTTACTACTGGTTTGGCAAGATCACTGGATACTCTTACAATGAAGTATATGCTAAAATACACTTTTGACTTATGTTTATAGGGGTTAACTTAACCTTCTTCCCTCAACATTTTTTGGGGTTAGCGGGAATGCCTAGAAGGTACTCAGACTTTCCTGACAGTTTTACTGGTTGAAACGTCATAAGTTCTTTGGGCTCTGCCATATCTATAATCGCAATACTATGATTCGTCTACATTATATATGATGCATATAGTAAGGAAGTAAGGTTCACCGGTTGAGCAAATACTCACGGGTATGCTCCCTCCCTTGAGTGGATACAGAATTCCCCCCCTGCCCACCACACATACAACGAGTTGCCATTCGTTTATGCCCCCAGGGCCCAAATAATTTTGTAGTTACATACAACATTATCCTTGCCAATTCTAGGTTTTATTTGAAGACACAATGTGAATCGTTGGTAAAAACGTTAAAGCCAACCATCTCTCTGAAAAGACTCTGACGACGATTGAAGGAAACATCCTTGTTTAAATCTAGCGAGAGCCCTTAGTAGCGGCGAGCGAATTGGGATACACTAAAATATAAGGAGAAAATAGGTATAAGCCATATCTAAGTGTACATACGTAAACCTATAGAGATAGTACTGTGAAGGAATTGAAATTGCGCACAAGGCTAATACCCCTGCTCACACAGAGCTTACCTTTTGTATAATGAGCTTGTTAGAGTAAACCTGGCAAACTCCGTGTTTAAGTCAGGCTTTCCCGAAACTGAGTGATCTGCTCTTAGGTAGCTTTGAGAGCGAACCGGTGGTTGTTGCAAAAACTTCGGATAACCTAAGAGCGGAGGTGAAATACTAATCGAACTCAGAAATAGCTGGTTTTCTATTAAAATTTTATAAGAAGCACCCACAGGCAATTTGCCGTCACCGAACGTCGGCAAATATTTATGCGGGAGCCAGGGCATCGGCGACAAGGTCGATGCTCTAATGGGTAACAGCCCATCATAGAAGTTTTGGACATATAAATATTTAGTGTACAAGAAAGGAAGGTAAAAACACAGGGTAAATTGGCTTGGAGACAGCCACTTTATAAATAGCGCGTAACAGTGAGCCCTCAGAACCCATACTTTCACAATCATGGTGGCTAAATGCCTCCAAAACTCTATTGTGGTAATAGAACACTCCGTCTTCACATGAGGATACTAAACGGAGGAGATAATGCAAGCATGAATAATAGGAATCCTAAAGAAACTAGATTTTAAACAGCCTGTAAGCACGGAATGAGTATTATATGAACTCAAGGGCGGGAAATAATATAGTTAATTACTGTTCTATCTAACGCAAGTAGGAGAAATGGTAAGCCAACTCTTTCTAAGGAACTCGGCAAACTTGTAATAGTATTACTGAAGAATATCGACTGTTTACCAAAAACATAGCCCCCTTTGACCCTTAGGAGGTGCAACCTGCCCAGTGGCTGGGAATAACATTATGGATAACAACAGTTAAATGGCCGCGGTAACTCTGACCGTGATAAAGTAGCATAATCACTTGTCACTTAATTGGTGACTGGTATGAATGGTTAAACGAATATTCACCTGTCTCGGATAGAGACTTTATGAAATTGAATTTGCAGTGAAGATGCTGCGAGTAAATTGCAAGACGAAAAGACCCTATTGAGCTTTACTGGAGGTTTGCATATATGATTAATAATAGTGTTATACATTTTGCCTGTGCAAACTTGACAGTTTGGTTGGGGCGACCACCCCTAAGAAAGTAACAGGGGAGACTTCATGGTTAACATAATGCACTGAGCCTAACTGACATAATTACAATTTATACAGACACACAGTGTGTGGGGCATAATGACCCGCTTGCGATAGCCTACTACCAAGCGATCACGGAAAAAGTTACCATAGGGATAACAGGGTAATATTTTCGAAGAGCTCTAATCGATGAAAATGTTTGCCACCTCGATGTTGAATTGTGATATCCTGGGGGTGCAGCAGCTCCCAAAGGTTGGTCTGTTCGACCATTAAAATCATACATGATTTGAGTTCATTCCGTCGTAAGACAGGAAGGTTTCTATCTACAATTTTGGGAGCCGCTTATATTTCTTAGTACGAAAGGAATTGAAACTATTGTTCTTGGAACATAGGAAAGGACTGACCGAATATAAGTCATTGACAGCCCTACAATTATATATGACTATGAAGCATCAAAACAAACCCCACGAGTCATTATTGATAGTAAAAGTCTCACCCCCTCTCTCCCCTAAGAATGTAAAGGACATAGCCAGAGCTATAAAAACCCTATCTGCCTCCAAGCCTCTAATTCAGATGTTTCTATCTTCCAACCACCGATATTATACTATGATACCACGCACAGTGATTGCCCCCTCGGCTAATGTCTCTAAATTAATCAAAACAACACTTCTACCTAAACTGGCAATATTTGCTTCTCAATATAGACTTGAAGCCGGCGTGGTCACCATAATATGTAAACTAACATCCCTTAAGCGGTAGAATTCCCGCAACTCCGAAACTTAAGTGAGGCTTACTAGACCCTCTAATGCAAAAGTGTTTTAATGTATCCGTAAGAGAGAAGTTAACGAGATCCGCAGCTCAATGCTATTCCGCCCCTATTCCCGAAACGTGCACACTCCCCTCCCTTGCTGTTAGGATTTTACAAAAGTTCTCACCCCCACTTCAGTGGCCCACCCCCAATACTAAAAAACCTTTACCACAAAAGGTTAGGGGAGGCAGTGTTGTGATGAGACTAGCCTCTGCCAAAAGGCTTCACTTATTAGACATTAATTCCCTTTATCCCTTTTGCTTCTTAAATAGTCTACCTAAGGGTAGACCCTGACCATCCTTATATGCTAACAACCCGGGGAGGATAACGTTCGTGGAGGCTACTATATTTCCCCCAAACTATGTAAGACCCTCTATTGTCCCCTTTACCAATATTCTTTTTTCACCTTCTCCCGGGGTATATTTGTCAAAAGAGGTTAGCCATTTGGAGGCACAGGGCTCTGTTATTGTTACTAAGAAATATTGGACATACGATTACAGCCAAGATTTTTTTCAAGACTTTGTATTGCACCTGTACTCCGTCAAACCATCATTCCCGAAAATCATTAAGTACCTTCTCAATTTTTGTTTTGGTAAGCTTATATCAAAGACCCACCACCCCCCCTCAACTCTCTATGCATCGGCAATAACTTCTTATGCTAGAATACACATGAGCAGGCAAATAAGCTCTATGCCCACACCCCTGCTCTACTCTGATACTGACTCAATTGTGGCTCAGCACCCACATTTTTCACCCCACCCCCACAAATTAGGGAGGCTTAAAAATCTGCTCCACTTTGAGCCATGCTATGCCAGCTCGGCCAACTTTACTGCCCGCAGGGTTTATAACTACACACATAATATCACAACCACCTCTAAAGGAACTAATCTTGTTAAGGCCCGCTCTTCACTGACCCCAAAACGACCTCATAGCTACGAGAGAAGGGCATTAGTGAATTTTAGGTATGTAACTACTATTTGAATAAAATAGTTTATAATTAGTACAATTATAAATACAACCTGCAGGATTCATGAGTCTAGGGAAAAATG